TGCGTATGCGTATGCGTATGCGTATGCGTATGCGTATGCGTATGCGTATGCGTATGCGTATGCGTATGCGTATGCGTATGCGTATGCGTATGCGTATGCGTATGCGTATGCGTATGCGTATGCGTATGCGTATGCGTATGCGTATGCGTATGTCCTGTGACCATGAACTTAATATTACCTGCTTATACTTAATGCAAGATTACATCGACTGAAGCCATGTACGCTCAAGACGTTGATAATTCCTATACCATTGAGTTTATGTCTTACAAGCATTCACCAGATGTCCCGCTCCTCATTATGAGGATGGAGGGTGTACATCTAAAGTCCAGCTGGATATATAGCTCCGGCTCAGGGCCTTTGACGGCCAATGCTGGATCGAGGCATCCCCAAAAATTAAAAAATACCAAGGGCATGACACCACAGTTATGCCGCGGCATGGGCTGATTAGTCATGATTCCATCGAGATGTCTTATTTAAGGGGACCGAGTGGGCGATCTTATCCTTCATGTGCCTGAAGTAAGAACCAGATGCCGTTTACGACCCAGTATAGAAACCCCCACATGCTATGGGCCCGGGGCGAGAAGAGGGTTACGTTTTGGGCGGGTTGTTGGTTTCACGGAGGTAGGTAGATTAATAGATCTAATATGGTTGTGGATATCCATGTTGGCGAGGATTTGTTCGGACTGTATGGGGTATGTACGATTACACATCTTATGTCTTTCTAGCATTAATAACTATGTACTTGCTTAATATCCATGTGGTAGATAATTTTATGTACGATTATACATATTAATGTATGATGTAATGTGAACATTATATGTACGTGCTTAATATTCATGTGGTGAATAATTTTATGCACGATAATGCATAAGCATGATAATTGGGGCGTACATGATATGCTAAGTTTTCAGGGGATAGTTTATACAGAATATCAGCTTTGGGTGCTGATGGTAGGGCTTAGAGCCTTTCTCTTGAGTCTTTGGGGGAGATGTATCCCCATTTCTGGCTTACAAGACCAGTGTAATTTATATACTACACAGACTCTTCATTTTAATAGGTGATTTTCTACGAGACCAACGAGTGGTATGAATACAATGATGATGAGAAAATATAGGATTGATGCTAGTTGTCCAATAATCACATATGGGTGCTCAACTGGTTGACCTCCAATCCATGTCAGAGTTAGGAGATCAGCTGTTAGTAATCAGAATAAACATTGACTAATAGGGCGGAAGGTTATGCTGCGTTGTTTGGAAGTATGTAGTAGAGGAATAATAACTAAAATTAAAATTGAGGCAACTAGTGCTAATACTCCCCCTAGTTTATTGGGAATAGATCGTAGAATGGCATATGCAAATAGGAAATATCATTCTGGCTTGATATGGGGTGGTGTGCTAAGTGGGTTGGCTGGTATATAATTGTCAGGGTCTCCTAGCATATCAGGAGCGAATAGTACTAGAGTTAGGAGTGCGGTAATTATTATAAAGAGCCCTAAGATATCTTTGATTGTGTAATAAGGGTGGAAGGGGATTATATCTGCATTGGATGGAATGCCTGTTGGGTTATTAGATCCAGTTTCGTGTAGGAATAAAAGGTGAACTATAACTATGGCGGAGATGATAAAGGGGAGTAGAAAATGGAAGGCGAAAAATCGAGTTAGGGTGGCTTTATCTACTGAGAAGCCTCCTCAGATTCATTCGACAAGGTTTGTTCCGATGTAGGGAATTGCGGATAACAAGTTGGTAATTACAGTTGCTCCTCAAAAAGATATTTGGCCTCATGGGAGTACGTATCCTATAAAGGCGGTTGCCATGACGGCAAATAGTAAGATTACTCCTATGTTTCATGTCTCTTTATATAAATAGGATCCATAATAAAGGCCTCGACCGACATGTAGGTAAAGGCAAATAAAAAATATAGAGGCTCCATTGGCGTGAAGATAGCGCAGTACTCACCCATAGTTTACATCTCGGCAAATATGAGTAACAGAAATAAAGGCTGTTGCAGTGTCTGATGTATAGTGTATGGCTAGGAAAAGTCCTGTTAAGATTTGCAAGACTAAGCAGACTCCTAGTAAGGATCCAAAATTTCATCAGGCTGAGATGCTTGAAGGAGTAGGTAGATCAATAAATGAGTTGTTAATGATTTTTAGCAGGGGATGGGATTTTCGGAGGTTGGTCATTTGTTTGTTCTTATAGTTGAAATACAACGGTGATTTTTCGTGTCACTAGTCGTGGATAAATCCATGTAGGAATGGTGATAATTTATATTGTATCTATTTTAAGTGTTGTTTTTGTTGTTAGTTTTGTTGGGTTTTCTTCTAAACCGTCTCCTATTTACGGAGGGGTTGGCTTAGTTGTTGGGGGCGGGGTAGGTTGTGGTATTATTGTTAGTTTTGGTGGTTCATTTTTAGGGCTGATGGTGTTTTTAATTTATTTAGGGGGCATGCTTGTAGTCTTTGGATACACTACGGCTATAGCCACGGAGCAATATCCTGAGGCATGGGTGTCAAATATAGTAGTACTGGGATCATTTATTACTGGTCTGGTTGCAGAGATTGTGTTAGTTTTGTATATTTTAGTTAGTGAAGAGGCAGAGTTGATTTTTGGGTTTAATGAGGTTGGAGATTGGGCTATTTATGATGGGAGTAGTTCAGATTTTGTTAGTCAGGAGGCTGTTGGAGTTGGTGCACTGTATAGTTATGGTAGTTGGTTGGTTCTTGTTACTGGTTGGTCTTTATTGATTGGGGTAGTAATTATTTTAGAAATTACTCGAGGGAGTTAAATAAGACTGCAATGACAGTGGTGATAAGAAATGATAAGAAGTATAATTTAATTAGGCCTTTTTGAGTTGATGTGATAGTTGACAGGTCTTGTTGAATTTTGGAGGTTAGTTTTGGTAGTGCATTTTCCAGTCAGATTAGGTCTATGAGTATAGTAGCTGATTTCTGGCCAATTAATAGGCTTATAAGGGGAGTTATACGATGTATGATAGGTGGAAAGAATCCCAGTAGGGCTGAAAATTTGAGGAAAGTCGAGGGTTTATTATGTTTTAAGTTTAGGGTTATGTTGTTAAGTTCTAGGGCCAGAATAAATCCTGTTAGGGTAACTAATAGGGCGGCGACTTTTATGTACGGAGGTATTGTTATTTGGGGCACGGTTGAGGGGGTTAAATTGTGGGAGATGATAAATCCAGCGACAATGCTTCCAACTAGTAGTCGTATAATAGAGTTCATTAGGGGGGGCTCGTTTTCATTAATTAGAATTAAGCATGGAAATCGTGGTTTTTCAAGTAGTGCAAAGAAGATAATACGGGTGCTGTATACGGCAGTCAGTGAAGTGGCGATTAGGGTTAATAACAGGGCTCAGGCGTTTGTATATGACGTGTTGACGGACTCAATAATTAGATCTTTTGAGTAGAATCCCGTTAGGAAGGGCATTCCGGTTAGCGCCAGGCTCCCGGCGATTAAGGCAGTAGTTGTAAAGGGTAGTGACTTGAATAAGCCTCCTATTTTTCGGATATCCTGTTCATCATTTAGGCTGTGAATAATTGACCCCGAGCATAGAAATAATATAGCTTTAAAGAATGCGTGTGTGCAGATATGAAGGAATGCCAGGTGGGGTTGGTTAATGCCGATTGTGACTATTATAAGGCCCAGCTGACTTGAGGTAGAAAAGGCTACAATTTTTTTGATATCATTCTGGGTTAGGGCGCAAATGGCTGTAAAAACTGTTGTAATAGCCCCCAAGCATAGGGCTAATGTTTGAGCTGTTTTATTACTTTCTATTATAGGGTGGAATCGAATAAGAAGAAAGATGCCTGCAACTACTATTGTACTTGAGTGCAGTAGGGCTGAAACTGGTGTGGGGCCCTCTATGGCGGATGGGAGTCACGGATGTAGGCCAAATTGGGCTGATTTTCCTGTGGCAGCAAGTAGTAGCCCTAGTAAAGGTAAAGTTGTATTTTCCATGCTTAGTATAAAGATTTGTTGCATTTCTCATGAGTTTGAATTAGCTATAAATCATGCCATGGATAGGATAAAGCCGATGTCTCCGATGCGATTATATAGTACTGCTTGAAGTGCAGCTGTGTTGGCATCCGTTCGTCCGTACCACCAGCCAATTAGTAGGAATGACATGATGCCAACTCCTTCCCAGCCTACAAAGAGCTGAAAAATATTATTAGCGGTGACTAGAATTAGCATGGTAATTAGAAATATCAGTAAATATTTGAAGAAAAGATTGATGTTAGGGTCGGAGTGCATGTATCATATTGAAAATTCTATAATAGATCAGGTAATGAATAAGGCAATTGGCACAAATAATATGGAAAAAAAATCTAGTTTGAAGCTAAGAGATATTTTCATGGTTTGAATTGTTATTCAATGTCAGTTAGACACTATTGCTTCTTGTCCGGACTGAATGAACATAAGAGTAGGAGGCAGACTGGTTATAAAGGAATATGAGATTATTGTTTTAACATATTCGGTATAGGATTTAGATTTTGATAATTTATTTTTAGTGCTTATAAGAGGCAGGACTAGAATAATTAGTGATAGGAGTAATATAGTAGAGAATAGGTTTATAACTTTTATTTGGAGTTGCACCAATTTTTTGGCTCCTAAGGCCAATGGATAACTTCTATCCTTTAAAAGTTTGAAAAAGCCGCATTTTTAAATGCGGGTGCATGAATTAGCAGTTCTTGCGTTCTTTTTCGGTAAATAAGAATGTCCTATTCTATTGTTAGACTCACAATCTAAAGTTTTTGTTAAACTATATTTACAGTACAGATTCCCTAAAATAATCTGTGGCTTAGTTATTAGTAGTAGTAGGGGCGTTAGGTGGAGTATCATGAGCGTGTTTTCTCGGGTAAAGGTGGGTTTGATGCTGTTAACGTGATAAGTAGATTTTCCCCGTTGAGTTATAATTAGTATATACAGTGTATATAGGGCAGTAATAGTAATATTAATTCCTAATAGGATGATAGATAGGTTGGATCATGAGAATATTGCGACAGATACGAACAACTCTCCAATCAAATTAATGGATGGTGGCAAGGCTAGGTTAGTAAGGCTTGCTATTAGTCATCAAGCTGCTATTAGGGGGAGGATTATTTGTAGACCCCGGACTAAGATTATAGTTCGACTGTGAGTTCGCTCATAATTGGAGTTTGCTAGGCAGAATAATATTGAGGATGTTAGTCCGTGTGCGATTATTAGTGCTGTAGCTCCTATTAGGCTTCAAGGACTTTGAATTATGACCCCTACGATGACAAGCGCTATATGGCTGACTGAGGAATAGGCGATTAGTGACTTTAAGTCTGTCTGGCGTAGGCAGATGGAGCTAGTTATAATTATACCTCAGAGAGAGAGCATTATAAATGGATATGTCATAAAGCTGGTGGTAGGGCTTAGGATCGGAGTAATTCGCATTATTCCATATCCTCCTAGCTTTAAAAGAATAGCCGCTAGTACTATGGATCCTGCAATTGGAGCTTCAACATGGGCTTTGGGTAATCATAGATGCAGACCGTATAGGGGTATTTTTACTATGAAGGCCATTATATAGGCCAACCATAAGATTGAATTGCTCCAAATGCATGGTGAGTGGGTTGTTCAGTGTTGAATTAGTAGTAAATTTAATGAGCCGGTTGTGGTTTGGGTATAAACTAGTGCGATTAGTAGGGGTAATGACCCAGCCAGGGTGTAGAAAAGAAAATATACTCCGGCGTTTAGTCGTTCTGCTTGGCCACCCCATCGAGTAATTATAATAAGTGTGGGGATTAGTGTGGCTTCGAATAAGATATAGAATATAATCAGCTCGGTAGCGGAGAATGTCATAATTAAGAAAGTCTGAAGTAAAATTATTATAGTGATATAGAGTTTTTTATATGTGACAGGTTCCTTTGACATATGATATTGGCTGGCAATAATCATAAGTGGGAGGAGTCACGTTGTTAGTAGTAGTAGCGGGGTTGATAGAGAGTCAGAGAAAAATAGTAAAGACATATTTAGACTGCCGTCGCAGGGTTGATTCATTAGAGGCAGGCATGTCATACTAATTATTAGGCTGTGTGCTGTGGAATTAATTCACACCATGTTACCTTTTGATAATCATGTCAGTGGAATTAATATGATTGTTGGAATAATAATTTTTAGCATTTGAGCAGGTTTAGGTTTTGTACATAATCAGTGCCATACGTATTGGATACTGCTACTAGCAAAGATAGACCGAGTGCCGCTTCACAGGCTGCGAATACTAATAGAATAATGGGTACTATACTGGTTAAGGTTGTATGTGTAGTGAGAATTGTTATAGTGATTAATACGAATAGGGATAGTATCAACCCTTCCAAGCATAGTAGTGATGATATTAGATGTGATCGATATATAAGTAGGCCGAGGAGGGAAATAATGAACGCTAAGATAGTGTTTATGCAGGTCAGGGACATGTTGATAATTATGAAGTATAATCATAGTCTAATGAGTCGAAATCATTTATTTTGTTTTAAACTAATTATCATATTCGGATCACTCTAGGCCTTTTTGTAATCACTCGTAGGCCAGGCTAATTATTAGTAGTGAGATTAGGAGTAGGGATATAAATAGTATTACTATTAGCTTGTTTGTCTGAGAGGCCCATGGTAGCGGTAGTAAAAGTGCAATTTCTAGGTCAAATAATAAAAAAGTAATGGCAATTAAGAAAAACTTCATCGAAAATGGGAGTCGAGCAGAGCCTATTGGATCAAATCCGCACTCGTATGGACTTGATTTTTCAGCATAGGTGTTTGTTTGAGGTAATCAGAACGCAATTGTTACTAAAAGCAGGGCTAGCGCAGTGTTTGTTAACAGGGTCAACATAAAATTTATTATTCTTTCCTGGATCTATCCAAGGCTAGCTGATTGGAAGTCGGCTGTACTAGTCTATACTAAAAGAATAAGAGCCTCATCAGTAGATGGAGACATATAGGAATAGTCATACTACGTCTACAAAATGTCAATATCAGGCGGCAGCCTCAAATCCAAAATGGTGGCTTGATGTAAAGTGAAAGTTTAATTGACGTATGAAGCAGATAATTAGGAATGTAGAGCCAATAATAACATGGAGGCCGTGAAATCCTGTGGCTATAAAAAAGGTGGAGCCGTACACGCCGTCTGAGATGGAGAATGGTGTTTCATAATATTCGGAGGCTTGTAATAAGGTAAAGTACAGGCCTAAGAAAATGGTAATAAATAGTGCCTGCAGTATTTGCTTGCGATTTCCTTCTATGAGACTATGATGTGCTCATGTGATAGATACCCCGGAGGCTAGCAGTACGGATGTATTGAGGAGCGGCACTTCTATAGGGTTTAGCGGAATGATGCCCGCTGGAGGTCAGTAGCCTCCTAGCTCAGGAGTGGGAGCTAGGCTTGAGTGATAAAAAGCTCAAAAAAAGCCTGAGAAGAAGAATACCTCTGATACAATAAACAGAATTATTCCGTAACGGAGCCCTTTTTGTACAATTGGTGTATGATGCCCTTGGAATGTGCCCTCTCGGACGACATCTCGTCACCATTGGTATATTGTTAGTGTGTTAGTAGTTAGGCCCATTAATAATAAGTAGATGGAGCCGAAGTGGAATCATATTACTAGGCCTGATGTTAGGAGGAGGGCTGATAGGGCTCCTGTTAATGGCCAAGGGCTTGGGTTGACTATATGATATGCATGCGTTTGGTGGGTCATTAAGCATTGTCATGTAAATATAGACTCACTAGCAGGGTGAATACATAAGCTTGGATAAGGGCGACAGCAAACTCTAGTATTGTTAGAAGAACGAGAATAATAAATGTAATAAAGGCTACGGTTATATTAATGTCTATTAGAGCTAAAGTGGCGCTACCGATTAAATGGATTAATAGGTGTCCTGCAGTGATATTTGCTGTGAGTCGTACTGCTAGTGCCATAGGTTGAATAAGAAGGCTAATTGTCTCAATAATTACTAGCATGGGAATTAAGGGTAGTGGGGTGCCTTGAGGGAGGAAATGCGCTAGGGATGCTTTTGTTTTATGGCGGAAGCCTAGGACTACTGTGCCCGCTCAGAGAGGAATAGCCATACCCAGATTCATTGATAGTTGGGTGGTTGGGGTAAATGAGTATGGGAGTAAGCCTACCAAATTTGTTGACCCAATAAATATGATTAGTGACATTAACATTAAAGCTCAGGTTTGGCCCTTTTTACTGTGGATTGCTATTATTTGTTTTGTAGTTAAATGAATTAGCCATCGTTGTACTGCGATTAGGCGGTTATTAATAAGACGTATTTTTGAAGGGAAAAGAATGCTAGGGAATATGACAACAAGAACAACAACAGGCAGGCCTATTATTGTGGGGGTAATGAAAGAGGCGAATAAATTTTCGTTCATTTAGTTTCTCAAGGGGCAGTGTGTTTTTGTAATTTTATGGCTAGGGGCTCGGGGCTCGAGTAGTAGTTGTGTTGTGAGATTTTTAGTTGAAATATGATAAATAGAGTTACGATCATAGAGACAATTGTGATGAACCAAGTAGATGTATTTAATTGTGGCATACATCATTAAGAGAAGATTTAAACTTCTAATCTCTAGCTTAAAAGGCTAGCGCTAATAAGCTTCTCAATGAGATTATGTTATAGATGAAGATCATTTTTCGAAGAATTTTAGGGGGATTATCTCAAGGACAATGGGCATAAAGCTATGATTTGATCCGCAAATCTCGGAGCATTGCCCATAATATAGACCTGGCCGAGTAGATAGAAGTGTTGTTTGGTTCAGTCGTCCTGGAATAGCATCAGTTTTTAATCCAAGAGAGGGAATAGCTCACGAGTGCAGTACATCTTCTGATGAGATTAATATGCGAATAGTTAGTTCGGAGGGCAGAACTACTCGGTTATCAACTTCAAGCAGGCGAAGTTGTCCGGGGCTTAGTTCGTTGGTGGGGACCATGTAAGAGTCAAATGTGAGGTCTTCATAGTCTGTATACTCGTAGCTCCAGTATCATTGATGGCCTATGGTCTTAATAGTCACAGACGGGTTGTTGATCTCATCTATTATATAAAGAATTCGTAGTGAAGGTAGGGCGATTGAAATTAAAATAATAGCTGGCAGGATGGTTCAGATTGTCTCTACTTCTTGTGCGTCCATGGTGTTAGTATGAGTTAGGCTTGTTGTCAGCATAAGTGAGATAATGTACAGTACAAGAGAGCTAATTAAAAATACAATTATGAGGGCATGATCGTGAAAGCTTAGTAGCTCTTCTATGATAGGAGATGTTGCATCTTGAAGTCCTAACTGGAATGGATAGGCCATAGAGATATATAGGGATTTCACCTATAATTTAACCCTGACAAAGTTATGTAATTTTTACTAATATCTCGTTCATTGAGAAAGTCATAGTGGATATGGTGTTGGCTTGAAACCAATTTCTGGGGGTTCAAATCCTTCCTTTCTTATGCCGTTTTATTTATAATTTACATAAGTTGGCTCTTCAAATGTATGGTAGGGCGGAGGGCACCCATGAAGTCATTCGAGATTTGTCGAAGGCAGCTCAACCATTAATACCTCTCGTTTGGATGCAAATGCTTCTCAGACTATGAACACTATTAATACGACAGCTGTTAGTGAGATGAAAGAGCCTATAGAGGAAACGGCATTTCAAGTTGTGTAGGCGTCAGGGTAATCTGAGTATCGCCGTGGTATGCCCGATAGGCCTAGAAAATGTTGGGGAAAGAAGGTCATGTTGACTCCTACAAATATGACTAAAAAATGAATCTTAGCTCAGGTTGTGCTTAAGGTATATCCTGAAAACAGGGGGAATCAGTGAATAAATCCTCCCATAATAGCGAATACTGCTCCCATTGACAATACATAATGAAAGTGGGCTACTACATAGTAGGTATCGTGAAGGACAATGTCGAGAGAGGAGTTGGCAAGTACAATGCCTGTCAGTCCTCCTACTGTGAATAGGAAAATAAAACCTAGGGCTCACAACATGGCGGGGGATCATTTAATATTACCTCCGTGGAGAGTAGCCAGCCAGCTAAAAACTTTGACTCCAGTTGGAATAGCAATAATTATTGTAGCAGAAGTGAAATAGGCTCGAGTGTCAACATCTATGCCAACTGTGAACATATGATGGGCTCATACGATAAATCCTAAGAACCCAATAGATATTATGGCTCATACTATTCCCATATATCCAAAGGGCTCTTTTTTTCCCGAGTAATATGTAACAATATGGGAGATGATACCAAATCCAGGGAGAATTAAAATATAAACCTCTGGGTGCCCAAAGAATCAAAATAAATGTTGATATAAAATCGGGTCTCCTCCTCCAGCCGGATCAAAAAAGGTTGTGTTTAAGTTTCGATCCGTTAACAGCATTGTGATACCAGCCGCCAACACAGGAAGGGATAGTAAGAGAAGCACGGCTGTGATCAGGACAGATCAGACGAATAGTGGTGTTTGATACTGAGAAAGGGCGGGGGGCTTCATATTAATAATTGTTGTAATAAAGTTAATGGCCCCTAGGATTGAGGACACGCCTGCCAAATGTAGTGAGAAAATAGCCAGATCTACAGAGGCCCCGGCATGAGCAAGATTTCCAGCCAAGGGGGGATAGACCGTCCAACCTGTGCCAGCCCCGGCTTCTACCATAGATGATGCTAAAAGAAGTAAGAAAGATGGGGGAAGGAGTCAAAAGCTTATGTTATTCATGCGGGGGAACGCCATGTCAGGGGCTCCGATCATCAGGGGTACTAGTCAATTTCCAAAGCCCCCGATCATAATGGGCATGACCATGAAGAAAATTATTACAAAAGCGTGGGCAGTTACGATTACATTATAAATCTGATCGTCGCCAAGTAATGCTCCTGGTTGGCCTAGCTCTGCACGGATTAGTATACTTAGGGCTGTGCCCACTATGCCGGCCCAAGCGCCAAATAGGAAGTAAAGGGTGCCGATATCCTTATGATTAGTTGAGAAAAGTCAGCGATTAATGAACATAGGTAAAATGGCCGAGCAGGCATTAGACTGTAAATCTAAAGACAGAGGTAGTGAGCCCTCTTTTTACCAAGCCCTGTAGTGTATTACACATTGAATTGCAAATTCAAAAAAGCAGCTTCAATCCTGCCGAGGCTTCTCCCGCCTTTTTTTTTCTTCGGCGGGAGAAGTAGATTGAAGCCAGATGTTTAGGGTGTTTAGCTGTTAACTAACGTTTCGTGGGTTAGATTCCCATCAGTCTAGTAAGGGCTTAGCTTAATTAAAGTAATTGATTTGCGTTCATTTGATGTAGGATAGAGTCTTGCAGTCCTTATTGTCGGGAGTTAAATAATTTATATTTTCTTGAGACTTTGAAGGTCTCTGGTCTAGTTAACCTAAACTCCCATTCTAAGACGAGCAGTATTGGTGATATTGGGAGGATTATGGTTGAGATAATAATTATAGGTGACAGACATGTTATTTTTTTTACTGTTTTAAATTGTCAGTTAATTTTTGTGTCGTTTATTGTTGGGAATAATGTTAGAGAAGTAGTATACGTAATTCGTACATAGAAATATAGGCTTAATAAGGCCATCAGGGCTATTAGAGTAGCTATAAAAATATTTTTGTTTTTTACTATTTCTTGGATAATCAGTCATTTTGGTAGGAATCCTGTTAATGGGGGTAGGCCACCTAGGGATAGTATAATAATTAGGACGAATACAGTAATTAGAGGTGTCTTGTTTCATATGTGTGATAAAGAGGTTGTTGTGGTTGTTGAATTTATTATTAGCAGCATAAAGGCGGTAGTTGTTATTGGGATATAAATGTATAGGTTTAATAATATTGTAGCGGGGTTGTAGACTAGAACAGAAACCATTCAGCCCATGTGGGCAATAGATGAGTAGGCTAGAATTTTGCGTAGCTGGGTCTGATTAAGTCCGCCTCATCCTCCGATTGCAATTGATAGTAGTGATAGGGTTATTAGAAAATTAAGGTTTATAAGGGGTGTGACTATGTATAAAATTGACAGGGGCGCTAGTTTTTGTCATGTTAATAAAATTAGTCCTGATGATAGTGGAATTCCTTGGGTGACTTCGGGCACTCAGAAGTGAAATGGGGTTAAACCTAATTTTATTGCCATAGACATTGTAATTAAAATAGAGGCAACTGGGTTTGTTATTTTTATAATAGATCAGTGGCCCGTATATAGGAGATTTATGATTGCAGCCATTATTAGAAGCATAGAGGCGGTTGCTTGTGTTAGGAAGTATTTTGTTGCTGCTTCTGTAGATCGGGGATTGTGTTGTTTAGTTAACAGAGGGATAATAGCTAATATATTTATTTCAAATCCGACTCAGACCATGAATCAGTGTGAACTTGTTATGACTAATGCAGTTCCTAAGATTATTGTTACTATAATTAAAAAAAATACTAGGGGATTAATTAGTACGGGAAGGATGGTGACCAACATTTTCGGGGTATGGGCCCGATAGCTTAATTTAGCTGACCTTACTTAGAGTCTGGTGTAATATTGGTAGCACGAAGAATTTTGAATTCTTGGGGGTAGGTTCAACTCCTGCAACTCTAGAAATAAGAGGATTTAAACCTCTATTATTTACTCTATCAAAGTAATTCTTTTATCAGACATATTTCTATACTTGGGGAGGAATGCCCGCTAGAATGATTGGTAGGGTAACATGTCATATACATATTACTAGAGTAAGGGGTAGGAAGTTTTTTCAGAGCAGGTGTATGAGTTGATCATATCGAAATCGAGGGTATGATGCTCGAACTCACAGGAACATGGTTGTAAGTGCAAGAGCTTTGATTATGAAGTTGGTGGTGTATAGTTCTGGAAACATTGGATTATTGTGTGCTCCTAGGAATAGAATAACTGTAAAGGCATTTATTATAATGATATTGGCATATTCTGCAAGAAAAAAGAGAGCGAAAGGCCCCCCCGCGTACTCTACGTTAAATCCTGATACTAGTTCAGATTCTCCCTCTGTTAAATCAAAAGGGGCTCGATTGGTTTCGGCTAAGGTTGAGATGAATCATATTATGGTCAGGGGTCATGATGGTAGGATTAGTCAGATATGTTCTTGGGTGGTAATTAGTGTCGATAGTGTGAAAGAGCCATTTATGAGCAGGATTGATAAAATAATGATGGCTAGGGTTACTTCGTAGGAAATTGTTTGAGCTACAGCTCGTAGAGCTCCGATTAATGCGTACTTTGAATTTGAAGCCCACCCTGACCATATGATGGCGTAGACGGCTAGGCTCGATAAGGCTAATATAAATAAAATACTTAAGTTTATATTAATTAGGGGGTATGGTATAGGTAGTGGGGTTCATATTATTAATGCTAGGGTCAGGGCTATGGTTGGTGCAATAATAAACAACACGTGGGAGGATATAAGTGGTTGTAAGGGCTCTTTAGTGAAGAGCTTAATAGCATCGGCGATTGGTTGAAGTAACCCGTATGGTCCTACAATATTAGGTCCTTTTCGGAGTTGCATATAGCCTAGCACCTTGCGCTCTAGTAGGGTTAAGAATGCTACAGCCAGGAGAATGGGAATGAGAGTGGCTAATAAGTTTATAAAATACATATATTTGTTAAAGAGAGGAATTGAACCTCTGATCTTGAAAGCTTAAGTTTCATGCAATTACTGGTCTCTGCCACTTTAACAAGGCCCTTATTTCGGGCATAAATTAGTGTAATAAAATTAAGATTAATTCATTATCTTTATTAGGGCGCTTGGGTTTAAGTAGGCCCTGTCTCTCTTGTCCTTTCGTACTGGGAGGGGCTTGTAAATAGATAGAAACCGACCTGGATTGCTCCGGTCTGAACTCAGATCACGTAGGACTTTAATCGTTGAACAAACGAACACATTAATAGCTGCTGCACCATTAGGATGTCCTGATCCAACATCGAGGTCGTAAACCCTAATTGTCGATATGAACTCTTAAATAGGATTGCGCTGTTATCCCTAGGGTAACTTGTTCCGTTGGTCGCTGATATTGCGGATCAATATGTAGTGAAATAATTTTGACTTGTAGGTCTCAATAAAACTTTCTCGGGAGTTGGTTTTTATTCCGAGGTCACCCCAACCTAAATTGCCAGCCTAATTGAAGCATGATTATTTCCTTTGGGTGAGTTTTGTAGTTCATGGGCTGATTAATTAAAGCTCCATAGGGTCTTCTCGTCTTGTTTTTTAATCCCCGCCTCTTCACGGGGGTGTCAATTTCACTGATTTAAAGTAAGAGACAGCAAAATCCTCGTGGGGCCGTTCATACGAGTCCCTATTTAGGGAACAAGTGATTATGCTACCTTTGCACGGTCAGAATACCGCGGCCGTTAAACTAAAGTCACTGGGCAGGCAGTGCCTCTAATACTTTTTATGCTAGAGGTGATGTTTTTGGTAAACAGGCGGGATTTGTGTTTGCCGAGTTCCTTTTACTTTTTTAGATCTTTCCTTGGCTGCACCCCTGTGTTGGATTAACAATTAGTAGTAATAATTTAGTTGATTAGTTATATTTATTTTGATAACTACCAGTGAGTTATTCGTTCTGGTATACACACGTGCAAGGAGAATTATTTCTTGTTACTCATATCAACATTATTGCTTCTATTTATAAATAGAATAGTCCAGTTTTATGGTAGGAGTATTGAGTTTGTTGTTGGAATTGGTTTTAAGTGCGGTTGGGCTTGAACGCTTTCTTATTTGGTGGCTGCTTTTAGGTCAACTATTGTGGCTTGATTTATGTCTTACTCTCTAATAAGGGTTGTTTCCCTGGTCTAAAAGGCTGTACCCTCTTAGACTACCCTTTAAGCCTGCATTTCAATTTGCTTATTTTTTTGCAGACTTAAATTAGAACTAAAATTCTATTCTGGACAACCAGCTATCACCAGGCTCGATAGGTTTGTCGCCACTACCCAGTAGTCATCCCACTATTTTGCCACATAGACGGGTTCGCTCTGTGTGCTGCTAAATAGGTAGCTCGTCTGGTTTCGGGCCACTTAACTTCAGTTCGTTTTGCTAATATTTTCTAGTTGAGTCATTATGCAAAAGGTACAAGTGTTAAACTTTGCTATTTTGTACTTACACTTTCTTTCATTTTTTCCCTTGCGGTACTTTTTCTATAGCGCCGGATAAAATTTCTATCACCTATACTTTAATTAGAGTTAATGTTTTATTTAAAACTGTATTACTAGTTTAATTGGATTGGATTTTTGGGCTATTTTTGGTTTCAAAGTGGTCAGTTTGTATGAAATCTTCTAGGTGTAAACTAGGTGCTTTACTTAAGCTACACTTTGTGTTGTCCAAGTGCACTTTCCAGTACACTTACCTTGTTACGACTTATCTCCTCTTACGAGTTGATACTTTGTATTTAGGTATTATTTAGTATCTTCGCTTGAGGAGGGTGACGGGCGGTGTGTGCGTGCCTCATGGCCTTATTCAATTAAGCACTCTATTCTTAATTTACTGCTAAATCCTCCTTTAACTGTTGATTTCACATAGGCTTTCGTAGAAATATTACCTCGGTTCGAGGAATGTAGCCCATTGCTTCCCAACTCATGGGCTACACCTTGACCTAACGTTTTTATGTTAATGTTTATGCTTACTATTTTTCCTTTTTAGGGTTTGCTGAAGATGGCGGTATATAGGCTGACTTGGCAAGGGTTGGTGAGGTATATCGGGGTTTATCGATTATAGAACAGGCTCCTCTAGATGGATTTAAGGCACCGCCAAGTCCTTTGAGTTTCTAGCCTTTGCTGGTAGTACTCTGGCGAATAATTTTGTTTACAATTTTCTACGTTTATGGCTAAGCATAGTGGGGTATCTAATCCCAGTTTGGGTCTTAGCTATCGTGTGGTCAGATTTTTTAAAGTCACTTTCGTTATTTGTTTTACAGTAACTGAGGCTTTTTACAGCTTAGTTAAGGTTTAACTTTATTAATTATTTGATCTCTAAAACACCCTTTACGCCGAATGTCTATTAGTTTGGCCTAATCGTATGACCGCGGTGGCTGGCACGATATTTACCAGTTCTGAATAATATAACTTAGTCAGACTTTCGTCCATTGCTTAATTTTTGTCACTGCTGTCTCCCGTGGGGGGGTGGCTGAGCAAGGTGTTGTGAGCTACTTTTAGTGTGCTTGATACCGGCTCCTTTGTACCAATAGATGGCGTAGAGGGCATTTTCACAGGGGCGGGGATTCTTGCATGTGTAAGTCTATTAACAACTAATAGAAAGGCCAGGACCAAGCCTTTGTGTTTATGGAGTATAAGATACCCATCTAAGCATTTTCAGTGCCTTGCTTTATTATTAAGCTACATTAACTTTCGCACTTAGTGGTTAATTGGATAATTTCTCTTTGGGGGGTGTTTACAAATCTGAGGAGATGTCTGTCTAAGGAACGCGAATCTTTAAAGTAAGGGGATGTAACCTTGCGGGTGGTGAAGATTATAAGATTTGGCTTGAGCTAGATTAAGTCTATTTATCTATGGTATTGTTATTCTTGTTTTTGGGGTTTGGCAAGATAGTTCTAATAATACTGTAGTGCGGGCTTAATGGGGGGTAAGGGGGGTTTGTTATACAAAAACTAATTATGATACATCCC